GTCATCCAAAGTTATATACAAATCACTACCCCCTTTTTTGTATTTCCTTAATTTATTTCCTTAATTGAATTTCGTAGGACGAAGTTCCTTAAAAACCTCTGCCTTCTTTAAAATATCCTGAACAGTTTCTGTAGGTTGAGCCCCTTTTTCAAGGAAATATAAAATAGCAGGAACATTTAAATAAGTTTTATTCTTTATCGGATCATAAAAACCTACTTTCTGAAGATCTTTTCCTTCTCTTCGGGATCGAACATCAATTGCAACGATTCGATAGACGGCTCATTGGGATAGATATAGATGAACAACACCCCCCCTAGAAACGTATAGGAAGCTTTCTCCTCGTACGGCTCGAGAAAAATGATTGATTCGAAGTTTTGTCTCTCTATGGAATTCTATCTAAGAAATGACAACTGGATCCATAAAATGATCAAAGTAATTAAAGATGTAAGTCGTTTTTTCTTCGTTCTTCCTTAAAATGAAAAAAAAATCATTCGTATTCTCATAACTCAAGTTGGATAACTTTCAAATAGTTCAAAGGAAAATCTTTCGACAATTTCATTTATTGAGCGGTCTTTCCTCCTTTTTTGTTTGTCTCGTTTAAAATTGGATTCTTCAGTCTGATCCAGTTATTAAGACAATTAAAAAGGTGTTTCCTTGTTCTGGGATCCTTTATCTTTGTTTTATTTTAAATCATTGGGTTTAAACATTACTTCGGTGCTTTTTAATCCTTTCAAAATGGCAGCAACATACCCTTTTTGCGATTTCTATGAAAAAATCCTACAAGATGATGGATTCCCTCGTGAAACACTTTGGATCGAAAAAGTTTGATCAATTCCAAAAAATTTTCTAATTTGAAACTTGCTCGAATTGGATTCTTTCGATTTCCATACCTAAGATATATTTACGAAGTTGTTTCCATTTTTTTTATTGATTGGCATTAACCCTAGACCCTTGCCCCGAGAAAGAAATTAATACTTTCGACTCGAGCTCCATCATGGACTATTTACATTATTCCAAGACAACAAAAAACGAGGGGTTCTAGTGAAACAGAACCAATGATGTCGAGCTAAGAGCACCTTCATTCCTACAAAAAATGGTGGATGTACAAATCCACAACGGATCGTGTCCTTCAAGTCGCACGTTGCTTTCTACCACATCGTTTCAAACGAAGTTTTACCATAACATTCCTCTAAGAACCGGTATGGAATTGATTCAATTATGGAATCATGAATAGTCATTGGTTGGGCTGATGTATAAACACCATAATCTATAGTATTTTCTCTATCTATAGTATATAGATATAAATAATACTATAGATATAGGTGGATAAAGATTTTTCTGAAGAAGTCTTAGTAAGACCCCATCGCTAATATTAATTTGTCTAACATTATAATATTAATTAATAAATATATAGATTTATATTTATATAAATAAATAATAATCAATAAGACGAATAAACGAATTCTTTTTGATTCTGCATCTTCACGTGACTTAATAGGAGAGAAAGATTCAGCTTCTAAGGAATGATTAAAACTATTTATCTTTCTAAATTTATTCGAAATTTAGAAAGTTCCCCTTTCGACATCATTATTCCAAGAAAATTTGATAGTTAAAAATAACTTTTAATCAGCTTAGGAAAAAAGATAAGTCTTTTTTTGAAAAAAAAAAAAACGATTCATCGAAGAAAAAAATCAGAAACAACAATCACATTCCAGCTAACATTTCGATTTTAAACAGAACCAGAACATTGTTAAAAAAGCAATCTATATTGTCAGAGAATATATATGTTCTGGGACGGAAGGATTCGAACCTCCGAATAGCGGGACCAAAACCCGTTGCCTTACCACTTGGCCACGCCCCATTTAGATTTCTATGCGATACTAATAAAGTATATTGCTGGTTTTGTTTGTTTGTCAACTCTAGCCCAAATATCTATAGAATAGATTAGATTGGTATTCGGATTTTTCTATGTTTTTGGTATGTGTAGATATAGAATTCAACTTAATTTATTGATCATTACATATAATTCAATTAAGATATTGTATGAAAATATGATTTTTTCGATTCTCCTTTGAGAAAAGGAGGATTTTTGATTGGGTGGGTTCAAAGAAAAAGAAGGATTTTTTGTTTACCTTACTTACTTTCCTTTTCCTTATATAAATAACTCAATCAAAATGCAATTATCTCCAAGAACAAAAAGTCTGTTATGCTTAATACCTTTAGTTTGATCGGTATCTGTCTTAATTCGACCCTTTATTCGAGTAGTTTTTTCTTCGGCAAATTGCCCGAGGCCTATGCTTTTTTGAATCCAATTGTAGATATTATGCCAGTCATACCTCTGTTCTTTTTTCTCTTAGCCTTTGTTTGGCAAGCTGCTGTAAGTTTTCGATGAGATCCTTAATAATATCCTAGAAAATTCATGATTTATTCGAGAAAAAAGTATAAAATAAATAAAATCAGATAAGCTTTACCGTTTGAAATCTCGATTCAAACATTGAAA